GAAAATAGCATAGTACTGTCCGATTCGGGGGGATAAAAAAACGTATTTTGAATTCCAAAACAAGCAATACTAATAAAAGGGCGTATCGTTTTTTTTTCATTATCAAAAATTCGATAGGTTGTATTGAAAAAAAAGAAAATCCCCTTTTCATTATTATTTATTGATAATAATAAAGAAAACTTATTTTTTTGAATTTTTTTTCCCCATGGAGATATTGAATAGCAGGAACCACTTTTTTGACCACTATAATTCTTAAAATGAACGTTTAAATGTCCCTCAAAAGTCAGTAAATAGATTCGAAACATATAAAATGCGGTTAATCCTGCTGTGAAACAAGCTATAATTGCAAAAACTGGAGAATACAACCAACTATCGTTAAGAATTTGGTCTTTGGACCAAAAACAAGCGAGAGGTGGAATACCACAAAGAGAAAGCGTACCTATTAAAAAAGCAGTTTTTGTAATTGGTACATGCTTTTTCAACCCTCCCATAAGAACCATATTCTGACTTTTATCGGGAGAATATCCAACAATAGCTTCCATTGAATGAATAATAGATCCGGATCCTAAAAACAATAATGCTTTCGAATAAGCATGAGTAATCAAATGAAATAAAGCCGCCTGATACGATCCCATTCCTAAAGCTAACATCATATAACCCAGTTGGGACATCGTAGAATACGCCAAACTTCTTTTAATATCTTTTTGAGCAAGGGATAAAGTAGCTCCGAATAGTAGTGTTACTATACCTATCAAAGAAATCAAATTCATTATATGAGGTATAATTATAAAAAGAGGAAGGAGGCGAGCTACAAGAAAAATACCTGCTGCGACCATAGTAGCGGCATGTATAAGAGCCGAAATAGGAGTGGGACCTTCCATGGCATCGGGTAACCATACGTGAAGGGGGAATTGAGAAGACTTGGCAACTGCACCTGTAAATAAAAGCAAGGCACACAAAGTAAGAAATACAAAATTGGCCTCATTATTATAAACTAATTTATTTACTATTTCGAATAAATCTCTAAATTCGAAACTACCCGTTATAACATAAAGTCCCAAAATCCCTAATAATAAACCAAAATCGCCTACACGATTCGTTACAAAGGCTTTTTGACAAGCATTCGCCGCAATAGGTCGTGTGAACCAAAAACCTATTAATAGATAAGAACACATTCCAACTAATTCCCAAAAAATATAAATTTGTATCAAATTCACACTAGTAACTAATCCCAACATGGAGGTAGTGAAAAAACTCATATAAGAAAAAAATCTCAAATATCCCCGATCATGATACATATAATTGTCACTATAAAAAAGAACCAGAATTCCAACCGTACTAATTAATATTACCATAATCGAAGCAAGCGAATCTATTAAGTAACCGAAGTCTAAAGAAAAATCATTATTAATTGTCCAAGACCATACATATTGATAGATAGAACTTTTATTTATTTGCTGAATAGATAGATAGACCGAAAGGAGCATAACTACATTTAGTAGAAAGATATTAGGAAAGGACCACATACGTCGAAGATTTTTTGTTGCCATTGGAAAAACGATAAGTCCAACTCCTATTAACATAGGAATGGGAAGTGGAATGAGAGGTATAATCCATGAATAGGGATATGTATAGTCCATAAAAAAACCTTTTATCTTTTATTCTTATTTTATTCTGAATTATTCTTTCTCAACTCCTTCGAATATTCAGAGGAAGAAGGAAGTTAGAATAAATAGGATCAGGCTAATAGTGCAATCGAAAATGAAATAAAAAAAAATTAACTAAAAATACTAATACTATTTTTTCTTTATATTAATATATTTTTTTTAATATATATATATATTTTATTTTCTATTTTTAAAAATTTACTTTTATATTTTAGTTAATTATAATTATATAATTAACTAGAATTTTAGTAAAAATTTTACTAAAAAAAAAATAATAATAAACTTTTTTTACTATAAATAACTAACTATAAATAGTTATCTATAATAACTTATCTAATTAAATCTAAATAAATTAGCTAAGTTATAACGAAGATCTTTCTACTTACTAAAGATATAAAACAATTCAATTACCATTAGGTATTACGATAATTTTTTCTATCCGTAGACGAAAAATTGATAATTCCGTACAAGAAATATACACAGAGTATTTTATACATTCCTTTTGTTTTCCATTAATATAAATAATCTAAAACACATGGAATTTTTTGAGAATTGTCGAAAGGACTATGAGAATTGTCGAAAGGACTATTAGAATATCCGACATTTTTCTTTCGATACCTACCATGGATCAAAATCAATGAGCAAGGATTCGATTCCTTTTTTCACCTTTGATTCTATTTTGATACGGATATAAATATAAAACACGACAAAAATAAACATAGATATATATAAACTTCGTTATTTCTCTTTTGTGTCTTGTCAGATATTTAGTTGAATTGAATGGAATCAAGATTCAAAAAAAAAAAATGGAAAAATAAATGAAATTGTTTGAACAATAAATGTCTTTCACATTCAACTAGATAAAAAAAAGAATTTTTTCAAATTTATTTTTTCATGGCAGTTCCGAAAAAACGTACTTCTATATCAAAAAAACATATTCGTAAGAATATTTGGAAAATAAAAGCCTATTTTACAGCATTGAAGGCTTTTTCATTAGCGAAATCTATTTCTACGGATAATTCAAAAAGTTTTTTTGTGCAACAATCCAATAATCAAACTTATAATAAATAATAAAAAAATGGTATTTTTTTTATTGTAGTCTTTCCCGATGGGGATTCTTATTTTCCCCATCAAGCTACTTCAATTTCGAATAGCCATTTTAATAATTGAATTCAATTTTAATAATTGAATTACTAAATAAGAATTGAATTCTGGTAATATTTTGGAATGTTTCAATATGGAGTAAAACGAAAGGAATTTTTTGTCATTAATTTAATTAACTTTTTAAATTTCAATCTCGACAACTAAATAAAAAAAGCTTATTATTATTTCGCGTACGCCGCTATGGTGAAATCGGTAGACACGCTGCTCTTAGGAAGCAGTGCTAGAGCATCTCGGTTCGAGTCCGAGTGGCGGCAGGCTATCTTCGAAAAGAAAGACAATAAGTTCTATATATAATAAATGCAATTCCAGATTGGATTCCGTATCATTTTCTATACCTTTTTTTATTTGAGAATTTTTATGATATTTTCCACCTTAGAACATATATTAACTCATATATCATTTTCGATCGTTTCAATTGTAATTACAATTTTTTTGATAATTTTATCCGTTGATGAAATCGTAGGACTATATTATTCGTCAGAAAAAGGCATTATAGCTACTTTTTTCTGTATAACAGGATTATTAATCACTCGTTGGATTTATTCGGGGCATTTCCCATTAAGTGATTTTTATGAATCATTCATTTTTCTTTCATGGAGTTTCTCCCTTATTTCTATCGTTCCCTATTTTAAAAAATATACCAATTATTTAAGCGCAATAACCTCGCCAAGTATAATTTTTCTACACGGCTTTACCACTTCGGGTCTTTTAACCGAAATACATCAATCTGTAATATTAGTACCCGCGCTTCAATCCCAGTGGTTAATGATGCACGTAAGTATGATGATATTGGGCTATGCAGCTCTTTTATGCGGATCATTATTATCAGTAGCTCTTTTAGTCATTTCATTTTCATTTCAAAAGATTTTGAAAAATTTCGTAAACGAGTCATTTTCATTTAACAAGATCCAATATATGGATGAAAAGCGGAATGTTTTAATAAACAACTTCTCTTGTTCTGCGAGAAATTATTACAGAGCTCAACTAATTCAACAATTAGATCAGTGGAGTTATCGTATTATTAGTCTAGGGTTTATCTTTTTAAACATCGGGATTCTTTCAGGATCAGTATGGGCTAATGAGGCATGGGGATCATATTGGAATTGGGACCCAAAAGAAACTTGGTCATTTATTACTTGGATTATATTTGCAATTTATTTACATACTCGAACAAATAAAAAAAAGTTCAAAAGTCTAAATTGCGCGATTGTGGCTTCTATGGGCTTTCTTATAATTTGGATATGCTATTTTTGGGTCAATTTATTAGGAATAGGGTTACATAGTTATGGTTCCTTTAATTTTCATTAATATGAAATCAAATTGAAAAAGATTCCTACAAATAGAACAAATAGAAACATAAAACATTTTCAAAAAAAAAATGATAATAAAATCAAAATTTTAAATACTCAATTATTAAATATTAAGTTAAAGAATATAAGAAAAAAAACTCCATACTTCAGGGAAGTATGTCGAGAACCATTTGAATCACTACACTAATTGATTCAAAAGGTTCTCACAAAAATAAATCCATCTAGTCAAAATTTCAATTCATTTTGACTTTAGTTCATTTTTATTTTTCATTGTAAAATTGCAAAACGAAAAAGAAAGAATAGGATTCTTAATTTTTTCTTGTTTTATTCATGAAAACGATCGAAAAAAATATGTAGATATAATAGCTTCGACCTTCTCAACTGAGAGTGAGAGAATGAAATCCGGATAAATACCAATACCTATTATTGGTAGAAGAATAGAGATTAAAATAAATAATTCTCTCGGCCCAGAATCAAAAAAATAAGAGTTTTGCACATTCAAAATCTTGTATCCATAGAACATTTGACGTAACATCGATAATAAATAAATAGGAGTTAATATCATTCCAATTGCCATTAGAAGAGTAATTAGTATTTTTGAAATTAAAAAATATTGTTGGCTGGTAATTATTCCAAAAAAGACTATCAATTCGGCAACAAAACCACTCATGCCGGGTAATGCAAGGGAAGCCATTGATAAGATACCGAACAGTGTGAATATTTTTGGAAGGAAAATCGCCATTCCACCCATGTTGTCGAGATAAACAAGACGTATTCTATCATACGTCATTCCTGCCAAGAAAAAAAGAGCAGCACCAATAAATCCGTGAGAAATCATTTCTAAAAGGGCTCCATTGAGCCCCGTATCGGTTATCGCTCCAATTCCGATAATTATGAACCCCATATGAGATACGGAGGAATAGGCTATTCTTTTTTTTAAATTACGTTGACCAGGAGATGTTGAAGCTGCATAGATTATTTGTATTGCACCTACTATAATCAACCAGGGAGAAAATATAGAATGAGCATGGGGGAATAATTGCATATTGATCCGAACCAAACCATATGCTCCCATTTTTAATAAAATTCCAGCTAGAAGCATACAAGTACTGTAATGTGCCTCCCCGTGGGTGTCTGGTAACCATGTATGTAAGGGTATGATCGGTAATTTGACTGCAAAAGCAATAAAAAATCCAGTATAAAATAGTAATTCTAGTGCTACAGGATACGATTGGTTAGCTAATATTTCAAAATTGAATGTTGGTTCATTCGAACCATATAAGCCAATACCAAAAACGCCTATTAATAGAAAAATAGACCCCCCCGCAGTGTATAAAATGAATTTTGTAGCTGAATACAGACGTTTCTGTCCTCCCCATATCAATAAAAGTAAATAAACGGGAATTAATTCGAACTCCCACATGAGAAAAAAAAGTAAAAGATCGTGAGAAGAAAATGAGCCTATTTGACCGCTGTACATTGCTAACATCAGGAAATGGAACAATCGGGAATCCCGAGTAACCGGCCAGGCTGCTAAAGTAGCTAAAGTGGTTATAAATCCCGTCAGTAAAATGGTTCCTATAGAAAGCCCATCTATTCCCAATCTCCAGTTAAAATCAAAAAAATTAATCCATTTAGAATCCTCTGCTAGTTGATTTAATGGATCGGTCAATTGGAAATGATAACAGAATGTATAGGTCGTTAAAAGGAGTTCAAAAATAGAAATGGATATGGTATACCACCTTATTACCTTATTTCCTCTATGAGGTAGAAAGAAAATTAAAGAACCCGCTAATATTGGTAAACCTACAATTATTGTTAACCAAGGAAAATAATTCGTGGTAAAGACAAGATAGAATTAGACCCCAAAACCCGTTCTTTTTCGAGAACGGGTTTTTTTGTCGATAAAAAAAATCAATTGTATAAAAAAAAAATTGAAAATTCAGTTTGTTTAAAGTAGTTTTTTCTGAAACTTATTATATTAATAAGCTAGACCCATGCTTCGAGTTGTTTCATGCCATAAATAAACCCTCACGCTCAAAAAATCCGTTGGGCAAGCGGATTCACATCTCTTGCAACCAACACAGTCCTCCGTTCGTGGAGCAGAAGCAATTTGCTTAGCCTTACATCCATCCCAAGGGATCATTTCTAATACATCGGTTGGGCAGGCTCGGACACACTGAGTACATCCTATACATGTATCATAAATCTTTACTGAATGTGACATTGGATCTCTCATTTTTTGAATATCCTAAATCTTCGATTTAGTAAACTTATATATAAATCATATATTTATATACCAGATGAATCAATGATTTTATCATTATTTTAATAATCAATCGAATTATGGATCGCGACTCCTGGGTTGGCTAAGATACTTTGATTTCTTACATTTTTACAATTAGTATTAAATAATTGATGAATATTCGAATTTTGAAAATAAATGAAATTATTAGTACTTATTTATTCAATAAATTCGATTGATTGATACGAGTTGATTTTCTATTACGATAAATTGATGAAACAATAGCTAACCCAATAGCCGCTTCGGCTGCGGCAATAGCTATAACAAAAATAGAGCAAATATCTCCTTGTAATTGTCGACTATCAAACAAATCCGAAAATGTTACGAAATTTATATTAACTGCATTCAGGATAAGTTCCAAACACATAAGAGCCCTAACCATATTTCGACTCGTGATCAATCCATAGATACCAATCGAAAATAAATAGGCACTCAAAACAAGTGCATGTTCGAGTATCATTGATCAGCTCCTTATCAATTTTGAATCATTTCGCCATGAACAATAAACCAAGGCTTTCGCTTAACTATAATAGAACAAGTAGAAAAAAAAAGAATATATTCTTTTTTTTGTAAGATAGAAAAAGATCGATATTGAAATAGAATTCAAAAATGAAAGCTAAATGGATTTGATAAGAGCGAGAAAATTTCAATTTCGATTGTTCTTAATAGTTAGAAAGATTTTTCATTGACGGGCACCAACAATTGCACCTATCAAAGCAACTAAAAGAATTATTGAAATGAGTTCAAATGGAAGAAAAAAATCCGTTGATAAATGAATTCCAATTTGTTGACTATTCCCTATCAAATCTTGTTCGATAATTTGGTTTGATTTTGTCGTCCAAATAATTCCGTACCAAGACGTATCGAGAATCGTGGTAATTATGGCGATGAAAATACTTGTACAAACCAACGAAGTAATCCCATTCCCAACAGCCCAAAGATCGAAATCTTTATAATATTCTGAACCATTCATGAACATGACAGCAAATAAAATTAAAACGTTTATAGCTCCGACATAAATAAGGAGCTGTGCAGCCGCTACAAAATGAGAGTTTGCTAAAATATAAAATAACGATATGCAAACAAGAACCAATCCCAATGCAAAAGCCGAATAAATTGGATTGGTAAGTAATACCACTCCTATACCTCCTAATAGAAGACCTGATCCCAGAAAAACTAAAAGAAAATCATGTAGTGGTCCAGGCAAGTCCATTCTATATACAAGATAAAAAAATTGAAATGTTTTTCATGATTTTATTGACCTGACCAGGAAATTTTTTCTTTTTTTATGATATGCTCCTAATTGAATTCAATTAAAATGGAATGGTGTTTCTAATGGATTTGAATTACGTCTAGGTCCCATTACTATACCAACATCTTGTTCCCCCTTACGCCAAACCAAGTAGAAAAGTTAGCTGGAAACTATTTCTAAATAAATAGAGAGATTATTAAATTCTATTTTCAATCCAAATTGATTTGAACTTCTCACTAACTAATCAACAATTAATTGTTGATTAGTTAGTGAGAAAAAAAAAAATAAGGAACGATTCCTTTCAATTAGATAAAATCGAACCTGACTATACATTACTATAGTAATTAGTAATTACTCTCTAATCATTCTTTAATCATGAAATGCATTTTTTATTTGAGGATAATTCAAAATTGTTCGAATTGTATAATCGTTAATTACTGACATCGGTAACCGACCTAATGCGATTTGATTATAATTCAATTCGTGACGATCATAAGCAGAAAGCTCATATTCTTCAGTCATTGATAAACAATTTGTTGGACAATACTCAACGCAATTTCCACAAAATATACAAATTCCGAAATCAATACTGTAATTAAGCAAGCGTTTTTTTCGCATACCGGTTTCCAATTTCCAATCAACAACGGGTAGATCTATAGGACATACACGAACACATACTTCACAAGCTATGCATTTATCAAATTCAAAATGGATTCGTCCGCGGAAACGCTCCGATGTAATTAACTTTTCATAAGGATATTGAATAGTTACAGGTAAACGATTTGCATGGGATAAGGTAATGATGAATCCTTGACCAATGTACCTTGCCGCCCGTATTGCTTGTTGGCCATAATTTATGAACCCAGTTACCATCGGGAACATATTGTAAAGATCTATAAATAATCTTATGTTTGTTTCTTTCTCTTGTTTGACGCGAAGTGAGAAATATAGAATATCATATTCTTTTTTTGTTTAGAGTGAAAGGAGTTGAGAAGAGGTTGTTAATAATAAATTACCAAGAGAAATGGGTAAAAGAAATTTCCATCCAAGATTTAATAGTTGGTCCATTCTTAGTCTCGGTAGAGTCCATCTTGTTGTGATAGAAATGAACACGAACAAATAAGTTTTAGCTAAAGTAATAAAAATACCAATTGTCATTCTAAAGACCCTACCTACTTTATTTATTTCAACTCGATCAGAAAAAAATACGGACGGAATAAAGATATTCCAACCACCCAAGTACAGAATTGTTACAAATAACGACGAAACTAATAGATTGAGATAGGAAGCAACATAAAATAATCCAAATTTGATACCCGAATATTCGGTTTGATAACCGGCTACTAATTCTTCCTCTGCTTCGGGTAAATCAAAAGGCAATCTCTCACATTCTGCTAGGGAAGAAATTAGAAAAATGATAAACCCTATAGGTTGACGCCACAAATTCCATCCTAAAAACCCATATTTGGATTGCGCCTCAACTATATCAACTGTACTTGAACTATTAGATAATAATAGTCGGTGGGAACATCACTGTTCCCATCGCTAGTCCAGAACCGTACATGAGATTTTCACCTCATACGGCTCCTTGACGGCTATCAAGAAATCTAAGGACCGGGTTGATATTTTTTATCGTGATAGATTTTATTTGGGGTCAAAATATAGATAGAATCAACACCCGCCGGAAGGTCAAAAATTAGACCGATGGAATTCTGTATGCCAGAATGATATAGATATAATAACTCAAAAAGCACTTATGAATTAATCTCGTCCTTTAATAATTTGAATTTTTCTTTGTTGAGTAATAACTTATTAATAAAATACTCTTTCTATGAATATCAATAGCCATCTTTTTGTGATTATTATGAAAAAAAAATCCGAGATTAGATGAGTGTTTTAATAATGCAGGCTATTTAGTGATCTCTATGAATTTTCGTTCCTATTCTTCTTTCAAAGAGGGAGTTCAAAACAAGAAAAGATTATTTCGTTTCGGATAGTCGTTTTTTAATCTGTGAGTAGGAGCATACTCTGGATTGCAATCGTGAGGAGTACTGCTTGATTATTTCTACAAATTGAAAGCCCAAATTATTGTTCTTTTTATGTTATCCAAAGATTTTCGTTTTGAAAATTGACATAAAAATTTCTATTACTAATCTTTTATGTATTTTTGTGTTCCTAACCATCCACTCATTTTTGTCGAACCCTCCGTTCTAGTAATACATATAAAGAATAGTGAAAACTCTATACGGTTGATCTTTTGAGCCCGCTTCAAGCCAGGATGACTAATCACTAATCAACCAATCCATGGGGTAAAGGGTAAAATAAAAAGTCTTGCTTATATTAAATTGACTTTATTTTTCGTTCTTGTACTTAGGAGATGAGACTCAATCTTGTTACTGCTAATTTAGAAGCTGTTTTTTTTTTTTTTCACTCATATAACTATCTGATTTAGTTAATTTAACCTGAATGATGAATAAAAAAGTGAAGATACCTATTCAACTTCTTTACTTACAAAAAAGAATTAAAGAAAAGGTTATAACGACACGCACGTAGAGATATTGATAATACACAAAGAGTCAACGGTATTTCATAACTAATCGATTGAGCAGCGGCTCGTAGACCACCTAAAAAGGAATATTTGTTGTTTGATCCATATCCTGACATAAGAAGTCCAATCGGAACAATACTTGAAAAGGCAATCCATAAAAAAACACCGATATTGAGATCGGATAAAACAAGTTGATAGCTAAAAGGAATTACTGAATAACTTACGAAAATGGATATAACTACTATGGATGGTCCGATAATGAATAAACGACCATCTCCTCTAGACGGAAGAAGGTTTTCTTTGAAAATAAGTTTTGTTCCATCTGCTAACGCTTGAAGAATTCCCAACGGACCGGCGTATTCCGGTCCAATACGTTGTTGTATTCCGGCGGATATTTCTCTTTCTAACCACACAATTACAAGTACACCTATTGTGATTCCCAATACAAGAATCAAAATAGGTAAAAGCATCCCTATGATCCCATAGATCTCTTTTAAAGATTCTAATCTAGAAAAAGAGTGGATATCTTGTACTTCTCTTGTATCAATTATCATTTCAACGATCAACTTCTCCCATAATGATATCTATGCTACCTAGTATTGTCATAATATCCGCCAATTTCATTCTTTTAACTAACTGAGGAAAAATTTGCAAATTGATAAAACCGGGGGGACGAATTTTCCATCTCCAAGGAAAACCACTCTGATCCCCTATTAAATAAATTCCCAATTCTCCTTTTGGGGCTTCAACTCTTACATAAAGCTCTTGCTTCGGTAATTCAAAAGTAGGAGAGGTTTTTTTACTAATGAAGCGATAGTCAAAATCATTCCATTCTGAATCCCGTTCTCTATCAAAGCAACGTATTTCTAAATTCTCATACGGACCGCCTGGAATTCCTTCGAGGGCCTGTTGAACAATTTTGATAGATTCCTTCATTTCACTGATTCGGACTAAATAACGCGCTAATGAATCTCCTTCTTTTTGCCAATTGATTTCCCAATCGAATTCGTCATAACATTCATAATGATCGACTTTACGAAGATCCCATTGAATTCCACAAGCTCGTAACATCGGTCCGGATAAACCCCAATTTATTGCTTCTTCTGCACCAATAATACCTACACCCTCAACTCGTTCTAAAAAAATGGGATTTCGCGTAATAAGTTTTTGGTATTCAGAAACAGCGGTTAAAAAATAATCACAGAAATCCAAACATTTATCTATCCATCCATAAGGGAGATCGGCCCCTACTCCTCCGATACGAAAATAATTGTGCATCATTCTCATACCGGTGGCAGCTTCAAATAGATCATATACTAATTCTCTTTCTCTGAAAATATAGAAAAAGGGAGTCTGTGCACCAATATCTGCCATAAAGGGGCCAAGCCATAATAGATGAGAAGCTATACGACTCAATTCTAACATAATAACTCTGATATAACTGGCTCTTTTAGGTACTTGAATATTCACCATCTGCTCGGGTCCATTTACGGTTATTGCTTCTGTAAACATAGTAGCTAAATAATCCCAACGTGTTACATAAGGCAAATATTGTATAACTGTTCGGGTTTCGGCAATTTTTTCCATCCCTCTGTGCAGATAACCCAATATTGGCTCACAATCAATAACATCTTCGCCATCTAGAGTAAGAATAAGACGAAGAACACCATGCATTGATGGGTGATGAGGTCCCATATTGACTATCATATGTTCTTTTCTTTTAGTTGTTCCATTCATAGTTTATTCCTCGATTCATTCTTTTATGAACTGCTTAAAACAAAAAGAAGTTCGTCTAAATTCTAGATAAAAAAAATTCAATAAAAATAAACTAAACAATTTTCATTGTTTTTTTAAAATGAAAGAATTAACGCGTTTTTGATTCCCGAATATCCAGTTGATTCATTAATTCTTTATAAGAAACTCTTTTTTTATTTGACAAATAAGACAACAGCCGTTGTCGTTTTCCTAAGATTTTCCGTAGACCCCGCTGCGATAAATAGTCTTTTCTGTGAAATTCCAAATGTGAAGTAAGCCTTTTTATTTTATTGGTGAAATGAAAGACTTGAAATTCAATAGATCCCCGATTTTCTTCTTCTGAAATAACCGAAATAACTTTCTTTTTTACCATAAGATAAAATCTACTCTTTTTTCCTTTTTAAAATTCAAAAATCCATTTAACCGATCAGTAAAAATAATCCTATTCATTATTATCATTTTAATTAAGTATTAATTACTTATAAGTAAAAATATAAGTAAAAAAAAAAATAGATATTTATACAGATAAAAGAGAACGTCTTTTTGACCTATTCCTATTTGATCTAATCGAATATCTAATTATTTATCTAATGGATATGGATACATGCATTGATTTATCGTATTGGAATGGAAATGTAAGACAAGGAATGTGTACAACCCCCGGTTTCATCTAATAAATACAGACCTGAAAGATATATATGAGATGAGAAATGCATCATTCACGAATTTTCAACGGGGGATACATATATACATATATATCCTTAACAGACTACAACGGCTTCCATTATTGGTATCAAACCAATATCGATTCATACAAGATAAATCCTCTAATCGGTAAGTAGGCCAAAGAAAGGATTTTAATTGAATTAGTTCAATTTTATCCCTATAAAAATTTTGACTTTTATCCAAAACTTGATCATAGTTTTTTACGTTATTGCAAAATACTGAATTGTTCGAAATAAGATTTTTATTCCTAGAATAGAAACAAATTCGAATTATTAATTCCCTACGCCATTTAGTGGAAAAAATACGTTCAGGAATAACTAAACCATAATCTCGATTTTCAGTTATTCTTTGATTTGGATGTCTTACAATATAATTAGTGTAATTGTTTCGATCAATATAGTGTTTTTCTCGGTAACTTTGATTAAGTTGGTACTCACTCTTATGAACCAACGAAACGTTTAGAGTTTGATACATCAAAAATTGACCGTCGTTTTTTATAGACAAACGCACAGGTTCGATAATTAATATTCTTTTTTTCATCAATTCTCTAAGAGTAAAATCTTTTTGAATCATCAGAATATCTAGACTTGTTTCTCCACCTTGTATAGAGGATATAGAAATTTCTTTTGGATTTACCAATCTAAGCAAGAGACAATATACTTTAATATTATTTGTTATTTTTTGATTTAAAAAATTATTCCATCTCAATTGAAAACGTAAATACCTTTTTAAGACAAAATCCAGTTCTGCTTCCGTGTTGCTCTTATATTGTTTTCTTTTTTGACGTTTTTTCCTATCTGAGCCTGCAGAATCTTCTTCAATATCTTTTTCTTGAGTTGAGAAAATTGATTCAAGAGTTTCTTTATTTTGTATATTTAATTCAACATTGTTTTTACCTAGGGATTCTTTTTTGTCTTGATTCTTATTTTCTAATTTAATAGATTTATTTTCATTGGATAATTTTAAGGGATTCTCTTTTTGATTTTTAGTAATGTTTTTATTTTCACTAACAGTTTCATTTAAATTGAAAAGAAGTTCTTTGGCCGGGATTATCCAGGGGTTCATTTTATATGTATTATAAAGAAGCACAAATTCGCCAAAGAACCAAAGTTTTAGATTCGAAATTGAACGCCTTAGTATTTCTTCATTCATTCCCATCCAATCAAAAAGGCTTTTTTTTTTTGAAATCTTGATTTTCCGATCTTTATCAATTTGAAGATAAACAAGGTCTTTTTTATCAATTTTACCAACTATTGGATAATTATTGACTTTAGTGTTAGTATTTGTATTATTATTGAAGTTGATATTGGTATCGATAGCGATCCAGGAATGAATATACCCTTTCTTTCTAAAGCACAAATAGAGAATTTTCCAATCAAAATATTTTTTATCTGGAAATTTATCTAGAGTCATATTTTTGTTCTGTCCGAAATAATTATATTTATATATAGGGATAATACGCTCTGACATATCAACTAAGGCACTTTTCTTTATGTTGTATATATTGGAATTATAACAACTTTCTTGCGAATTATTTATCCATAATGGTGATACAGAAATATCTGAATCCTTTCTATCGTCATAATTAATCGATTGATATGAGAAAAGTGCATATTTATAGTATTTTTGAAAATTAATAGTATATTTTGCATTGGAGAAGGAATTCAATTCAAAATTAATTAATTTTTTGTAAAAAATTAATTGGTCTTTTTCATCTGAATGACTTTTTTGAAAATCTTTATTTTCAGTCATAATAGATCCTTGATTCACTCTGTTTCGCCATTTGTGTGGTACTAATCGATACCATTGAATCCGTGATAATTCATATTGATAATACTTACTTAAAGAGTTTTTCCATTCAACAATTGTGTAATTAAAGAGAATTTTATGCCCTAATTCTAATTCCAAATGAAGTATTCCTTCTGTTTCGAAATAATCCTTTATTTCTTTCTTACGAAAAAGAGATGTTTCCTTATATTGAAGAAGATCTCTATAAATTTGAGTTATATATATTTGGTAAAATACATACGCTTGTGAAAAGTAGGATAAGTTGCTCAAATTTTTTGAATTCTTTTTAGTAATATCAAGAAACCGTTTTTTGAAAGTCCAAATAATGTGAATAGCACTTGTTTTATTCATTTTTTCTTTATTTATTTCATTATTGGAAATAAATTTATCAAATTCATTTTTTGAGAATTCAAAAAGTTGTGTAGTGATTCTCGGACTATTCTTATGAATGATACATAAAACTATTTTTATGTATATCTTTTGAA